CCTATCGGCAAGGACGTTAAATACGAGATAACAAGGAAGAGACTTTGAACTTGTTTATCCTAACTGAAAAGGGTTAATTGAATAGTTAATTGAAACATCTTACTAGACTATGAGGAATACATCAACTGAGATTCCGTGCGTAGCGGCGAGCGATAGCGGAGGAATTGTCTCAAACAGATAATTAAGATGATTGGACATCTAGACTAAACCCCGATAGACACCTATAGAGAAAGTACCGTGAGGGAAAGACTCAGAATTGGTTCTAAAAGTTACCTTTTGCATAATGGGCCTGCAAGACAAACTTTGGCAAGCTTAAGTAGTAAATGAAGGCGTAGTGAAAGCAAGAGAAAACTCGTCAGTCAAATTTCCCGAAACCAAGTGATCTAACCATGGCCAGGTAGCTATGCTGACCGAACCAGTGATTGTGGCAAAAATCTTGGATGAGCTGTGGTTAGCGGTGAAATTCTAGTCGAACTTGGATATAGCTGGTTCTCTACGAAACTTATCTTAGTAAGGCGCCTCAAGTTGATTCGCCCCCAAACCCGGGGGCTTGAATTACTGGTGTAGTAAGACTATGGCGACAAGGCCTTTAGTCAAAAGGGGTAAGCCCTAACCAGAAATTAAAGTCACTAATACAGATTAAGTGTATAAAGAGGGTTCAACTTAGACAAGCAGGAAGTAGGCTTGGAAACAGCCATCTGCACAGGAAAACGTAAAAGTTCACTGAATGAGCTAGGAAACTCTAAGAATTAAGGTGGCTAAATCTGTAACTGAAATTCTGGAAGCCAGATCGTAAGGCATTAACTGGCTTGGTAGTAGAGCGTTCTGTAGGCACGATATGTGCGCACCTCGTGAGATAAACAGAAGTGATAATGCAGGCATGAGTAGTACAAGATTCACTCCCAAATAAATTGACACAGCTTCTAAGGGCATTACGCCCGATGGATTATAATTCTTGAACCTGTTCAGGAAAAATATTATGGTACTTTGTACCTTTAACTGTTATTAATGGGACTTATATAGGCATAATTTCTCTTAAGGAACTCGGCAATATAAGATCTCGACTGTTTACCAAAAACATAGCTCTCTGCTAAAGGTTACTGAAGTATAGAGGGTGAATTCTGCCCAATGGTTGTATAGTGAAACTAAGGACTAACGTCTAAAGCGAAACCCAACTGAATGGCCGCGGTAACTCTGACCGTGATAATGTAGCACAATAAATAGCCAATTAATTGTTGGCGGGTATGAATGGAACCACGAGGGTCTTACTGTCTCAAGAGGAAAGCCAATGAAATTATAGTTGTAGTGAAGATACTACATAAACATTGTAAGACGAAAAGACCCTATCGAGCTTTACTGGATATCTATAGCGTTAACTTAAAATGATCGATACTAAGTATCCTAATTTTGAGTTAATAAAATTTGTTGGTAGGACAGTTTAGTTGGGGCGACTACCTTTGAATAAGAAACGAAGGCGAGCTTATGGTATACAAAGCTAATCTCTTTAGCCTGACAGTGAGGGGGACACCCCTAGCTGGCACAAGGACTAGGTTCTATGTGGGCGATAATGACCCGATATGATTGTCCAAAATAAATATCGAAAGCGGATAAAAGCTACCGTAGGGATAACAGCGTAATATTGTCGGAGAGTTCTTATCGAGGACAGTGTTTGCGACCTCGATGTTGAATTGCGGTGCCCTGGTGCTGTAGAAGGTACCCTAGGTTGGTCTGTTCGACCATGAAAACCGTACATGATTTGAGTTCAGAGCGTGGTGACACAGCTCGGTTTCTATCTACAATGTTCAATCCCAACTTTTTGAGTCCTAGTACGCAAGGAATGGTCTCAGCGATGCTCGACTATATTGGCCCCATCGATGTAATTAACTTCTGGCTGCTGCAAAGAAGGAGAACAAAAGGTTTAGGGATTAATAAGATCACCTTCTTATATGCCATGTGGGTGCATAGCCCCTGGCATACTATGGAATTAACACTAGGGCTCATCATACTAATAGTGTTGACGTATGGATTAAAGGCCCCTACTTTAAGATTAGCTATGCTACTTGCGGGGGCTGCTGGGCTATTAGCTGTGCCCCATCTACTATGTTGGACACAGGCTATTAAGATGTTGGTGATGCTTAGTGGGTTAGCTATACTATGTATGCTGGACCATCGAACATCGCATCGATCAAGCTCTTTATTGATTTTATTAGTGATCTTGGGTAATTTATTACTTATTGGGTCAACAAATTTAATTTCTATATATTTAGCATTAGAAATGCAAACATTATGTATGTTTATCTTAGTGGCTTATAATAAAAACTCATTGTTATCGGCAGAAGCTGGGCTAAAATACTTCGTGTTAGGGGCACTATCTTCGGGGTTGTTCCTGTTTGGTTGCGCCTTAATTTATGGCTCCACAGGAGAGCTTGAGCTTCAATTTATTCGTATGAGCATAGTATCTTATGAGATATTAGCTGGTAAATGTTTTATTACTATTTCATTGTTATTTAAAGTATCTGCAGCCCCATTTCATATGTGGGCCCCCGATGTCTACGAAGGGGCTCCAACTTGGGTAGCTGCGCTATTATCTATCGTGCCTAAACTGGGAGTACTAGCCATTATAGTACAAATAGGCTTAAATGAAATGGGGTTATTAATAGCCGGATTAATTTCTTTGATTGTTGGGGCTATAGGAGCTTTGAATCAAACTCGAATAAAAAGACTACTAGCTTATAGCGGGATAAGTCACATGGGGTTTGTGTTGCTTGGAATAGCCATTGGGTCTATAGAAAGTCTTCAGGCGAGTTTAATGTATATAGGTGCCTATATAATAACTCAAGTTCTACTTTGGTCTGTAGTACTAATTATATCCCCTAAAAGAGACATGCTTATTGAATTTAGTGGTGTTTCAAGATTAAGCCCAATGTTAGCACTAGCATTAGCTACAGGTTTATTGTCTACTGCAGGAATTCCCCCTTTAATTGGGTTTTTAACTAAATGGTATATTATCTTAGCAGCTGTTGGTAAAGGTTACTATATTAGCGCTTTAACAGCTTTAGTTTGTTCCGTGATAGCTGGAGTTTATTACCTTAGATTAGTTAAAATTATGTTTTATCAACCTTTGTCAACGCCTTTAGTAATAACAAATATACTAAATTCTCCACGTGGAGCACCGGAGGAAACGGGCTTAGGCAAGGCAATATTAATAGGGGTAAGCTTATATTTAGTATTAACAATTATAGTGTGTCCTAGTTTGTTTTTTCAGTTAACACATTTAATTATTTTAGATTTATTCCCATGTATCTTCTAGTTATATTAATACCACTACTAAGCGCAGTCGGAAGCGGACTAGGGGGTCGCCATCTAGGAAGAAAGGGGGCTGGCCTGTTAAGTTCTGTGTGTGTTCTCGCCAGTAGCCTCCTCTCTTTTGTATTATGTTATGAAATCCTTATTAATGGGGCTACAGTGTATATAGAGTTAGGCAGATGGATAGAATCAGATTTACTAATGACTAGCTTTGGCTTTCAATTTGATATGGTAACAGCTGTAATGTTAATAGTAGTAACCACAATTAGCGGGCTAGTTCATGTCTATTCTACAAGTTATATGAGAGAAGACCCCCATTTACCTAGATTTATGAGCTATCTGTCTCTATTCACCTTTTTTATGTTGGTTTTAGTTACTAGTAATAATTATGTGCAATTATTTATTGGTTGGGAAGGTGTCGGTTTATGTTCTTATTTATTAATTAACTTTTGGTTTACGCGCATACAAGCTAATAAAGCAGCAATTAAGGCGATGTTAATTAATAGAATAGGAGATATAGGATTAATGCTAGCTATTATATTAATCTGGAAAGAATTTGGGGTATTAGATTACTGTAGTTTATTCTCCGCCTTATCACCATCTTCAGCTTGTACTTGGATTTGTGTACTCCTAACTATAGGGGCCGTAGGAAAATCTGCCCAATTAGGGTTGCATACTTGGTTGCCGGATGCTATGGAGGGTCCCACACCTGTTTCGGCCCTAATTCACGCAGCGACAATGGTGACAGCAGGGGTGTTTTTAATTATAAGATCAGCTCCCCTTTTTGATCACTCTCCAACTGCAACAATTATTGTGGGGTTAGTTGGCTCCTTAACTGCTTTCTTTGCAGCCACAGTAGGATTAGTCCAATCGGATATAAAAAAAGTTATTGCTTATTCTACTTGTAGTCAATTAGGATATATGGTAATGGCTTGTGGCACTTATAGCTGTCTAAGTAGTTTATATCATCTATTAACTCATGCTTTCTTTAAGGCTTTATTATTCTTGGGGGCAGGCTCAATAATTCATGCTCTTCTAGATGAACAAGATCTTAGGAAGATGGGGGGGATAATCCGGGGCCTACCTTTAACATATGTATTAATGTTGATTGGTTCATTGTCTTTAGCTGGTTTTCCCTATTTATCTGGATTTTACTCTAAAGATTTAATATTAGAATTAACTTATAATAATTATTGCTTAATATCTATTTATTGGTTAGCTTCAATTACAGCCTTCTTAACTGCTTTTTACTCATTCCGATTAATATATTTAAGTTTTGTGTCTAAGCCTAATTTAACACGTATGAGCGCACAACACTTACAAGAAGCTGATTGGAATTTATTGGGTCCTTTATTAGTATTAGCAGCAGGAAGTATATTAGTTGGTTATGTTGCCCAAAATATGGTGTTTGCGCCGGGGATACGTCCCTTGCCGCTTGTGCCTACAATAGTTTCTTTAGCACCAGTTATTATGTCCGTAACAGGTATATTACTAGTGTTTATACTTCGTCCATATGTTGTCTATTATATTACACGCCCCAGCATATATGGGTTTTTATTTTATGCCTGGGAGTTTAATCAAATAGCAAATTATTATATTGGAAGCGCAGTTTGGAAGTTCGGCCATTTTGTGTCTTATCGTACTATAGACAGGGGAGTTTTAGAGATTTTAGGCCCCACTGGAATAGCTCGATTCATGGTTGAGAGAACTAAAGAGTTAAGCAATTTACAATCTGGTTTATTATTTAATTATGCATTAATGATATTAGTTGGAACAGCTATCGCACTTAAGTACCTAGTCGCAAATTAAAACTTATGTATGATCTAGTATATAATATATCTATTCAGTGTAGTGGATTATTAATTCTTGTAAGCTGCTTATTAACTATGATTCCTTTTACCGAAGTATTATCTGTGTCTGTTCTTTTATGTCCGTTTACAGATGTGCCGGTCTTAGGTCTTAGTGAGCCCCTGCCCCCAATATTGCAATATATTTCTCCACTATTTCCGCCCAACCTTCCTATTGAAACTCCCGCTATACTTACCTTAGGTGTGCCCCTAGAAGCTCTTGAAGTTTTAAATGGTCTAGTTAATCTAATTAGTAACCCTGATTATATTATCGGCCAGTATATAGATGGGCCAATAGAAGACATGACAATAACCTCTCAATACCACTTTGTCTGTGTTACTATTAATAATGATACCACGTATCTATTCAATATGCTTGATGGGCGCCTATTGCGGGAGTATGAGCCTGGAGACTTTGAGGGAGCCAACTGGGTTGAGGACGGCGCGCAACTAATGTTTTAATAAGGTTATATAATATGATATTAACTAGTCTAATTATCTCTATAATAATAAGTATAGTAAGAATAACATTAATTCCAAGGGAAAATAGTGCAAAATTACGCCAACAAGCGTTAGAGTGGTCTCTGATTACATTTGCTCTTTCTGTTTTATTATTAGTTAGCCTTCATCAAGAAGCCCAATTTCAACAGATAATAGAATTCAATTGGGTAAGTACAATAGGTTGGTTTGAAGGTTCTCCAATATTGTTTGCTATTGACGGGATCTCTATATTTTTCATTGTACTAAGTACTTTATTAACCCCTATTTGTATCTTAGTAAGTTGGAATAGTATTAAGTTTCTAGTTAAGGAGTTTATTATATGCCTTTTAGGCATGGAATTACTATTAATTGGGGTATTTTCAACATTAGATCTGTTAATATTTTATGTGCTATTTGAGAGCATATTAATACCTATGTTCTTAATAATCGGAGTGTGGGGAGCTCGGGCAGAGAAGATAAAAGCTGCCTATTATTTCTTTTTTTATACTTTAGTTGGTTCAATATTAATGTTACTTAGCATAGCAGTTATTTATAGAATAACGGGCACAACCGACTACCTATCTTTAACTAACATTCAGATTGATAATAACATTCAAATTTGGTTATTTATGGGTTTCTTCCTTAGTTTAGCAGTTAAGATACCTATGATCCCCTTTCATATATGGTTGCCTCTTGCGCATGTTGAGGCTCCTTTAGCTGGTTCAGTGATTCTAGCTGGAATATTATTAAAATTAGGGGGTTATGGATTCATTCGATTCGCTTGGCCTCTTTTCCCAGAAGCAACAGAGTATTTAGCACCAATCATATTAACGTTATCATTAATAGCAGTAATATATGGAAGTTTAACTACTTGCAGACAGGTAGATGCGAAACGTCTGATAGCCTATTCTTCGGTGGCTCATATGGGAATAGTAACAATAGGGTTATTTACTCATACGATGGAGGGTCTAATAGCCTCTATATTCTTAATGATAGCTCATGGAGTAGTTAGCCCTGCTTTATTTATAGCAGTGACGCTGCTCTATGAAAGACATCATACAAGGTTGATTAGGTATTATAGGGGAGTAGTTATGACTATGCCCCTATTTTCTATCATATTTATGGTATTTACTTTAGCTAATATTGCTGTTCCTCTTAGTTGTAACTTTGTTGGAGAATTTTTATCCTTAGTAGCTGCTTTTTCTACTAGTACATCATTAGGTATTCTTACCTCAACTAGTATGGTTATAGCTGCTGCTTATTCGTTATATTTATATAATAGAATTTGTTTTGGGCAACTTTCTCCATATTTAATATTTTCGAGAGATATTAATAGACGAGAGTTTAATGGGCAATTACCGCTAATAGTAGCTATTGTGTTATTGGGGATAGTTCCATACCCCCTAATCGAGTTAGTTCGTGTATGTTTGCCTAGATTTTTATAATTTTTCTCTTTTTTGTACCTACTTGGTTATCTGTGTATTTATTTTGTTTTTAATAGTGGTAGGGGCAGGAGTTGAACCTGCATAATCAGATTATGAGTCTGAGAACTTACCGTTAGTTGACCCTACAAGCTGAGCTTAGCTAAGCACTGTGTAACCATGGCCCGGGCTAAGAGCCCCACCAGTAAATACATACATATAAAAACAACCAGACCACATCTACAAAATGCCAATACCAACTAGCAGCCTCAAAACCAAAATGATGATGACGAGTATAGTGATAACCTATTAGTCTAGCTAAACATACAGTCAAAAATATAGTTCCAATTATAACATGAAAACCATGAAAACCTGTGGCCATAAAAAAGGTTGAACCATATACGGAGTCTGAGATTGTAAAAGGCGCTTCGTAATACTCCATAGCTTGTAGGGCTGTAAACTGAATACCAAGTATTACGGTACAAGTAAGTGATTGTATGGCCTCTAATCTTTGTCCGCTAACTATGGCGTGATGTGCCCATGTAACTGTTGCTCCTGAACTAAGTAATATAGCTGTATTTAATAGGGGCACAGAAAATGGGTCTAACACTTCTACACCAATCGGGGGCCAAACAGCCCCCAATTCTATATTGGGAGATAGGCTACTATGAAAGAAAGCCCAAAAGAACGCAAAAAAGAAGCAAACTTCAGAAGTAATAAAAAGGATCATACCATATCTTAATCCTCTTTTTACTATTTGAGTATGAAGTCCTTGGAAAGTGGCTTCTCTAATAACATCTCTCCACCAAACAAACATTGTAAATATTATTGTTATTGCGCCTAAATACATTATCCATGTATAACTATAATGAAAATATAATACTGAGCCTACTGTAAGCAGTAGTGCCCCAATTGAGCCTGTATAAGGCCATGGACTAGGATCCACTAAATGATAAGGGTGATAAGCCTTACTCATGGCTCCCCGGCGGGGAATCAAGCGGAGACTAATACTCCTACCCAACAATTATTCTAAGTATGGGCTAATGTAGATTTAAAGTATCATTAATGTATATGGTAGTTAACAGACAAAATACATATGCTTGAATCAAGGCCACGGCAATTTCTAGTAAAGTTATAAAAACCATTACTAATATTGGGGCTAAGCTTAAAACTAACATTCCATTACTAATCATTGCGAACCCAAAACTTGCCAATATAGCAAATAAAAGGTGCCCAGCAGATAAATTAGCAGCTAATCGAACACCTAAAGAGATTGCCCGGGAAAGATAGCTAACTGTTTCAATTATAACTAATAAGGGGGCTAATAATAAAGGAGCCCCACTAGGCATCATCATTGAAGCAAAGTTCCAACGGTATTGTGTTATCCCCAATATTGTTACTGCTATTAAAATAGATAAACTTAAGCCAAAAGTAATAACAATATGGGCAGTTGGGGTAAATACATAGGGAAATAGACCCAACAGATTTAATCCAGCAATAAACGTAAATAGGGTAATAATAAAAGTAAAATATTGAGTTCCCTTATTAGCTGTCGAATCTTTTACTAATCCTAAAAAGTGGGTATAAACAATCTCTTGTATAGCCTGCAATCTTGTGGGTATTAATTTATATGAACAACTTCCTATTAATATTACACTAAATAGGATAAGCATCATAATAGAAGAATTAGTAATTATCCCCCCAATTATCCGAACTACATTAAACTGATCAAAGAAAGAAGCTGCCATATTGAATATATGTAAAAATGGGCTTATCTACGGAGTATATCTTGTAGTATAGCATATGCTCGATTGACCCCGAGTCCCTTACTAGGAGCTGCCCCCTCTTCCTGTAGTATACTTCTTATACGTAAATTATTTTGAATTTTAGGCAAAATAAATAAACTCATAACACTATAAAGTGCTAACAAAATTATTAATGTCCAGCTATATTGAGTTAAATAAGCGGTTATATCTAGGTGAGGCATTATTTGATGATTAAAATATCTTTTAAAGATCAGCACATAATGAAGATAGCCAGCTGATATATTTATCCATGCTAACGGCTTCTATAACAATGGGCATAAAAGAGTGATTAGCGCCACATAACTCGGAACATTGACCATAAAATAATCCCGGTCTTTTAGCTAAAAATCCGGTTTGATTAAGACGTCCAGGCACAGCATCCATTTTTATAGCTAATGAAGGCACAGCAAATGAGTGAAGCACATCTGCGCCTGTAACTAAAACTCTTACATAAGTATCAATAGGAACAACCATTCTATTGTCAACCTCTAATAGTCGAAGATCGCCGGGTTGAAGGTCACTTGTAGGTATCATGTAAGAGTCAAATTCTAGGGTACTATCTTCACCTAAGGTAGTTTGATAGTCTGAGTACTCATAAGACCAGTACCATTGATGACCTATGGCTTTCACTGTCACACCGGGTTCTACTATCTCATCCATCAAATAAAGTAGTTTCAAAGAAGGGAATGCTATAAAGACTAATATAGCTGCTGGAATTATAGTCCAAACAATCTCTATTGTGACTCCTTCTATAAGATAGCGATGATAGGCTTGGCCTGTTAATCCTCTTATAATCAACCATAATACAGCTGTTATAATAATAATTAAAATAAACATAATTTGGTTATGAAGAAATAAAATTTCTTCCATAACAGGACTAGCAGCATCTTGGAAGCTTAGTTGGAATGGCTCAGCCGCGTCACGTAGGAGCAAGGCATCTAATAATGTATTAATTGGAGTTTTCATTCTTCTCTAGCCCTGTTACTTTGCTAACACACCCAAAAGCTTTCCCAATTCCGTATATACGGCCCCAAGAGTGTTCTCACCTACTTTAGATTACTTTTAATCTAGAGTAAGCATGAACAAATATCTTACACGTTGGCTATTTTCTACTAATCATAAGGATATAGGTACTTTATATTTACTATTTGGTGCTTTTTCTGGGATGGCGGGGACAGCTTCAAGTATGTTAATACGGCTAGAACTGTCAGCCCCAGGTAGTATGTTAGGAGATGATCATCTATATAATGTGGTTGTAACATCACATGCTTTATTAATGATTTTCTTCCTGGTAATGCCAGTAATGATTGGGGGATTCGGAAATTGGTTTGTGCCAATTATGATTGGGGCGCCCGATATGGCCTTTCCTAGATTGAACAATATCAGTTTCTGGTTATTACCACCTTCTTTAATACTATTGGCTGGTTCTATGTTTGTGGAACAAGGGGCAGGAACAGGCTGGACCGTTTATCCCCCACTATCAAGCATTCAAGCCCATTCGGGGGGAGCAGTGGATATGGCTATATTTAGTTTACATCTAGCTGGTGTATCTTCCATTTTAAGTTCTATTAACTTTATAACTACGATTATTAACATGAGGGTTCCTGGTATGAGTATGCATAGATTACCTTTATTTGTATGGTCTGTATTAATTACTACAATATTGTTATTATTATCTTTACCAGTGTTAGCTGGTGCAATTACAATGTTGTTGACAGACAGGAATTTTAATACAACATTTTTTGACCCTGCGGGAGGAGGAGATCCTATTTTATTCCAGCACTTATTTTGGTTTTTTGGACATCCTGAAGTTTATATATTAATTTTGCCAGGATTTGGTATGGTATCTCAAATTATACCCACATTTTCTGCTAAACAACATATTTTTGGTTATTTAGGTATGGTCTATGCTATGATTTCTATTGGAGTATTAGGATTTATTGTTTGGGCCCACCATATGTTCACCGTTGGTATGGATGTCGATACTCGTGCCTACTTTACTGCCGCCACTATGATTATTGCTGTTCCTACTGGCATTAAAATATTTAGTTGGTTAGCTACTATATATGGGGGAAGCCTACGGCTTGATACACCTATGTTGTGGGCCATTGGGTTTGTGTTTCTATTTACCATTGGTGGTTTAACTGGAGTTATATTAGCTAATAGTTCATTAGATATAGCATTACACGATACTTATTATGTAGTAGCTCACTTCCATTATGTGTTATCTATGGGGGCCATATTTGCTATATTTGGGGGATACTACTATTGGTTTGGTAAAATTACAGGTTATAGGTATAATGAGTTATACGGCAAGATCCATTTTTGGATTATGTTTATAGGAGTTAATTTAACTTTTTTCCCCCAACATTTCTTGGGGTTAGCCGGATTACCCAGAAGATACTCGGATTTCCCTGATGCTTACCAAGATTGGAACTTAGTTAGTTCTTGCGGAGCTGTAATAGCTCTAGTAGGAATTATATGGTTTATATACTTGTCTTATGAGGCACTAGCAGCCGAAAGACCATTTAAGGGTTGGTCAACTTCGCCTGGCTCGTTAGAATGGTCTTTATCTTCTCCGCCTGCTTTTCATACTTATAATGAATTACCATTTGTTTATCAGCGTAAGTTGAGTCATGGGGATGATTTAAATATTATTTCCACACTACTCCTTTGACCTTGGGGAGTCTATAAGGCAATGTGTTCTTCTGATACATGCAAGGCCCTAATAAGGGCCCTACTGGTGAGGATAAAACGGAGAGCATCTCGGTTGACGTATTAGAATAGGTGAGATAGTGGCCCACCTGGTCGAAGATGCGTAGTATAGCCACACTTTCACTGAAACAAGGGGAAGACATTTTGGCAGCAGTAGAGAATCTTGTGCAATGGGTAAACGCTTGACACAGGGTTTCACACTGAGGTCTGTCTAACTAAGTGCCAGCAGACGCGGTTAAACTTAGAGGCCCAGTTTTTATTTCGCATTAGGCGTTAAAGTATGTAGTGAAGCATGAGAATAAAGTAAGGCAAACCTCTTGGTAGCGGTAAAATGTTTGAAGCAAGAGTGGAAGTCCGAAGGTGAAGACTTCTTACTTCGTTTATGGTATATCTTCATGAAATACGAAAGCTTGGATAGCAAACAGGATTAGATACCCTGGTAGTCCTCGCCTTAAACTTATACAATAGCTTTATTAGCAAATAACCTTATTGTATGCCTGAATACTATGATCGCAAGATTGAAACTCAAAAGGCTTGGCTGTTCACTGTTTGAATCAGAGGAGCGTGTAATTTAATACGATGATCCGCGTGTCACCTTACCTTTCCTTGAAAGCGGACTACCTTTGTGGGTGGTTGCCGCTCAGGCATTGCATGGCCGTCGTCAGGATAACAATAAATGTTATCCTTAGCCCTATTATGGATTAAGTCAGGTGTCATGGTCTTTATGGAAAGGGACATTATGCGCTACATTCTCCTATACAATATACACAGTAAATTAGGAGGCGGAGATTCTCTGAAACGGGAATCTTAAGTAGAATTTGATAGTAATCGGAAAGTAGAGCGTTCCGGTGAATTCTAACCCAGTGTTAGCACAAATCGCCCGTCGTCCCCTTCAAGTTGAGGATACGAGACGCCCCGCGGCGGGGTTATCCCTCCTTTTTGAGAATGGGTAAGTCGTAACATAGTAAGGGTAAGGGAACTTGTTCTTGGGCCAAGTTATGCGCGTTCAATACGTACTTGGCCGCCCTCCGTAACTAGGATGATGAGTACTATTATTTCAATTATCTTTAAAACGCTTGCAATAATAATACCTCTATTAGTGGCTATAGCTTATTTAACTTTGGCAGAAAGAAAGGTATTAGGGTATATGCAAGCACGAAAAGGACCTAATGTAGTTGGTGTTTATGGGCTGTTACAACCTTTAGCTGACGGATTAAAATTATTTACTAAAGAGATGGCTATTCCCAATCATGCTAATCTGTCGGTTTATATTGTAGCCCCGATTTTATCGCTTACTTTAGCTTTTTTAGCTTGGGGAGTTATTCCTTTTAGCCCCGGTATTGTACTGGCTGATATTAATGTTGGTGTCTTATATATCTTTGCTATCAGTTCTATGGGGGTGTATGCTATCTTAATGTCTGGTTGGGGAAGTAATTCTAAATATGCTTTCTTAGGGGCGATTAGAGCAGCAGCTCAGATGATTAGCTATGAGGTGTGTATCGGGCTTATTTTAATATCAGTAATATTATGTGCAGGTTCTCTTAATATCACTCAGATTGTTTTAGCTCAAGCCGAAATTTGGTATATAATACCTTTATTTCCAGCAGCTTTAATGTTTTTTGCTTCGGCATTAGCTGAAACTAATCGGGCTCCTTTTGATCTTACCGAGGGAGAATCGGAATTAGTATCGGGATATAATGTAGAATATTCTAGTATGTCGTTTGCTCTATTTTTTTTAGCTGAATACGGCCATATTATTCTAATGAGCTGTCTGATAAGTCTATTGTTTTTAGGTGGTTGGGCACCTTTTACAGGAATTCTAGGAGTGGGTTGCTTAGCCCTTAAAACTACCGCAATAGTATTCGCATTTGTGTGGGTGCGAGCTTCTTTTCCTAGAATGAGATATGACCAACTTATGTATCTGTTATGGAAATCTTACTTACCTTTTAGTCTTGGTTTAATCGTTTTAGTTTCTGGCCTGTTGATAGGTTTGGATGCAGTGCCATGCTAGCATTTAGGAATATAGCTTCCTGAGCGCATGCATATGGAATCACCAAACAAAATGTTACGAATAAGAACTCAACATCCAATACTCTCTATTGTGAATGGGGTACTGGTTGATTTACCAGCCCCCTCTAATATTAATTATTACTGGAATTTTGGTTCTTTGTTAGGACTTTGTTTAGCTATTCAATTGATCACCGGAATATTCTTAGCTATGCATTATTGTTCTGACGTTAGTTTAGCTTTTGACTCAATTTCCCATATTTTAAGAGACGTCAATTATGGTTTTATGTTGAAGTATATTCATGCTAATGGAGCTTCATTATTTTTTCTCTGTGTGTATATACACATGGGCAGAGGACTCTATTATGGGAGCTACATGAAAATGGACGTTTGGAATATAGGGGTTATAATTTACTTAGTGATGATGATAACAGCCTTCTTAGGGTATGTATTACCTTGGGGACAAATGTCCTTTTGGGCAGCTACAGTTATTACTAACTTTTGTTCTGCTATACCCTATATCGGAACAGATATTGTTCAGTGGATTTGGGGAGGATTTAGTGTATCTAACGCGACTCTTAATCGTTTCTACTCTTTACATTATCTTTTTCCTTTTCTTATAGCTGGATTAGGCGTATTACATATTATTAGTTTACACACAGCTGGGTCAAATAATCCTTTAGGTATTGACTCTAATATAGACAAAGTAACCTTTCATGTTTATTATACTTATAAGGACTTGTTTGGTATATTGGTACTTAGCACTATTTTAATCATATTTTGTTATTTTATGCCTAATGTATTAGGTGATCCCGAAAATTTCATTCAAGCTAATCCTTTAGTAACTCCTGTTCATATTCAACCAGAATGGTACTTTTTATTCGCATATGCTATACTACGCTCTATACCCAACAAGCTGGGGGGGGTCTTAGCTATGGTATTTAGTATCTTGGTGTTATTTTTATTGCCCTTTATTCATACTAGTAAATTAAGAGCTTTAACATTTAGGCCTTTAGCCAAAATAGCATTTTGGTTTTTAGTAGCTGATTTTGTATTATTAACTTGGTTAGGAGCTAACCCAGTTGAGGAACCATACATTATGATTGGGCAATTTGCTTCTATATTTTACTTTAGCTACTTTTTATTATTAATACCTCTGTTAGGTTGGGTAGAAAATTATTTACTAAAATAGCCTTTTATTATGAAAGACTCTTGTGTAAACTCGCATTAAGACAGTTGTACAGGCGTTATTTTATAGCAATTATTTTGCTGATAATAATTTTGTTTATTCTTGGCAAATTTATCCCCGTGGCTTACGCCCTGGCTCCTACCCTCTACCCGGTCTACAGTTTTGCCCAATCCCGGGTGTATTTATGACCGGTTTCAGTTCGGGCGAAGTTATATTAAGTATTCTCCCCCTTAATTTTGGGAAACTCTCTATTGTTGGTGATGAAGCCCTACTGAATGGACAAATTGTCGGCACGTTTATAAGCCAGCCGGCCTCGACTGGTGCTTTTCTATAGATTTACCCCAAGGGGTATCAGTTAAGTGTGAGGATTGGCGGCAGTCTGCACATATTCTATAACACTGAAAGCCGGCGGCTTCCTTTATATCACATGAATAGCTTATTTTATATAATATCCTTAGGAATAGTTGGAGCTAGTTTTATGGTTATATCTACGCCGAATCCTGTTTATTCAGTATTTTGGTTAGTTATTGCCTTTGTTAATGCTGCTGTTATGTTTATATCGTTGGGATTAGACTATATAGGCCTAATATTTATAATTGTTTATGTAGGGGCTATTGCTATTTTATTTTTGTTCGTAATTATGTTAATTCAACAGCCTAATAAAGTAGATTCTCAAGATCACTCGCATTTTTTACCTGTAGGATTATCTGTTATATTTTTATTTTATAGTTTACTAACTAATAGCCCTAAATATATCAGCAATCCTGTTATAGGATCTAGAACTAACATTGGGGCAATTGGGAATCATCTTTATACAACTTATTATGAATTAGTGTTAATTGCTAGTTTGGTGCTACTGGTCGCTATGATAGGGGCTATATTATTAGCTCAACAGCCAAATTCACCTTTTTTATATAATTCTCATGGTGAATCATTACGTAGTAGGCAAGATCTCTTCCTACAAATCACCAGAGAGCACCTTTAGGTGCCTTCTGGCCAAGTGCAAATGCACGTCTCCGCTTAGGAATATGGAGTTCAAAGGAATACTAATACTACTTATCGTTAGCGGAACATTATCAATCCTAATTTTAGGGGCATCTTATTTATTAGGATATAAACAACCCGATATGGAAAAAGTGTCAGTCTATGAATGTGGGTTTGATCCTTTTGACAACCCGGGGAATCCCTTTTCCGTTAGATTCTTCTTAATTGGCATCTTGTTTTTAATATTTGATCTTGAAATATCTTTTTTATTTCCCTGGGCTGTTACATATATGGGCTTACCTTTATTTGGATATTGGGTTGTTATGTTATTTTTATTTATCTTAACTTTAGGGTTAATTTATGAGTGGATAGAAGGGGGCTTAGAGTGGGAAAACTAGCCTCTAATTGGTATAGCGCATGTCTTATTTAATATTATCAATTGTCATCTTATTAATCGGAATCTTAGGTATTATTCTTAATAGAAGCAATTTAATCATTATGCTAATGTGTGTGGAGCTAGTTTTACTGGCCTCTACTATTTTGCTTCTATTTGAGTCTCGTGTGCTCTATACGCTTTTTGGTCAAATTTTTGCGATTGTAATTTTAACTGTCGCAGCTGCCGAATCTGCTATCGGGTTAGCTATTATGGTTAACTATTACCGATTACGTGGTACAATTGCTGTTCGAGCCTTAAATTTATTAAGAGGTTAACTCCTAATTAAAAATGAACCAAATACCTATGCAATATTTTAACTTAGCAAAGGAAAATTATTCTAAGTATGGGTTATCAGTAATCCAGCTTATACAAATTGGTAAGTTCTATGAACTTTGGCATGAGCCTGACACTCCTAGTAGGCAACAAGCATACTCTCAAGCCGAGTTATTAGTTGAGTCATCCATGCGAAGTAGGCCTTTGGAGGTAACGCCTCCCATTGAACAAGTTGCCTCATTACTAGATATGAGAATAACATCGCCCGGTAAAAGATCCCTGCTTCAAATGGGGTTTCCCGTTTATTCCTTTACTACTCATCTAAGTACCTTGCTGGATAAGGGTTGGACTGTTATAGTTATCGATGAATTAGTCACTGGTAAATCTGGGCCAAAACAACGCGCAGTATCTCAGGTTTATTCTCCTAGTTGTAATTTAGAGGACGGTTCGGAATTAGCCTATGTGTTATCCATTTATTTTTCTCAGGAAGACTTAATGGGAATTGCTTTATTTTCGGCCATGAATGGGCATAGTATAATGTTTCCTGTCTCTTGGGCGGACAGAGACAAAGTAGCTCGGTTATTAATCAGTTATCGTATTAGAGAAATAGTAATTTGGGCAAACGCAGGGGTTGGCTCAGAGATTTTAATAAATAAGGTATATCATTTATTAATTGGTTGGAATCTATTCCCCCTTGAACCCAGTGCTAAGATTGAAGTTATGGGAGAAGCACTGCCCAACTTGCCGTGTTATTTATCTTATAGGTACGAAAATAATAATAGGGAGTGGCTTTTGCTCCATATTTATATGGGCATTAACGCAGAGTGGTTTAGCAAAAATTACCAAGAATATACCCTTAGTAAGATATTTAAAAGTACTTGGACAGAAAATGTTAATCCGGTAAATTTAATTAGCCTTTTAGGAGTATTACAATTTATTAAAGATCGAAATCCAAATCTTATTAAGAACCTTCAACTTCCCGAGTGTCATAATTCTGTTATTAGCCCCCTAAACTTAATATTATGTAATCGAGCAGAATACCAATTGGACTTATTGCCTAAGAAAGGAAAACTGGGTGGTTTACTTAGCCTGGTTGATTTCTGTTCTACTGCAATGGGTAAAAGACTACTTAAATTTAGACTCCTTAACCCCATTACAGATTGTTGTGAATTAAATCTTCGTTATAAGGAAATTGCTACATTTAAACAATTAATTGACAAAAAAATATTTGACAATTCCGAGTTAAAACACATTAGAGATTTATCTTCTTTACATCGTCAATGGGTAATATGCGCATCCAGTGGTACTACCTTGCCCCCTAAAAAGTTGAGTCAAATTTACCATTCTTATTTGTTTGCTAGTCAACTAATAAGTAAATTAATAAGTAGTGAAAGTATAAATATTCAATTGCCCCCTTTAATTGGGCCCCAATTAGAGTCGCTAATTGAGGAAATAGGCCGAGTTTTCCAGGTAGATAGTCTCACAGGTGATTTTAAAGATGTATTACAACCATCTGATAATTTAACCAACCTCTTTGCACAACAACAAATGTTAAGGGCCCAACTTACAGAGTGGGCCGAACAGACTTCAAATATTGTGTTTCAAGATACAATTTCTATTAAAGCGGAGTGTTTTAATAAAGAGGGTTATGCTTTTTCTATTTCATCTAAAAAGTTAACTAAGTTAGAGCATTACATGGCTAGCGCCTCTACACCTGATAATTCAATTATTGTGTTGGGTAAAAGAGGAAACAACCTTATAATTTCTAGCCCTGCCATTCATAAAGTATCAATCAAATTAAATTTATTAGAAGAGCATGTTAATACTTATGTTAAACAGACTTATAACCGGGAACTTAAAAAATTATATCTCAGTTATTCTAAGCTGTTTTTACCCTTAGAGAATATAATTTCTAGATTAGATGTTGCATTAAGCGGGGCTATTGCGGCTATTAAGTTTAATTATACCAAACCCTGCTTAACACCGACGAAGTCCCAACAAACTAAGGGTTTAATTGAAGCAATTAACCTACGGCACCCATTAGTAGAACAGCTAAACACTCAAGAAAAATGTGTATCTCATGATATTAGTTTAGAAAATAAGGGAATGTTAATATTCTCAGTAAATGGTGCAGGCAAATCTACTTTACTTAAAGCAATTGGAGTAAACGTAATCTTAGCTCAAGCAGGAATGTATGTAGCTGCGGACTCATTTAGGCTAAGACCTTATAACTATTTAATTACTCGTATTTTAGGGGGGGATGATCTCCATAAAGGCCAAGGTACTTTTGAGGTTGAAATGAAAGATCTTTCAACTATATTAAAGCTAGCTGATTATAACAGTTTAATATTAGGTGATGAAATTTGTCATGGAACAGAAGTTAGTTCAGGAACAGCAATATTGGCTGCAACAATTGAAAGATTAACAGCTGCACTGACTAGTTTTGTTCTTTCTACTCATTTACATCAAGTTTTTTCTTTAATCAATTCTCCAGTTCGGTGCTATCATTTATCTGTTATTCAGCAAGAAGGTTTTGGCCTAATTTATGAACGTAAATTAAAACCTGGCCCAGGACCCTCCCAATATGGCATTGAAGTTATGGGCCACATAATAAATGACAAAAAATTTTATAATAGTGCTTTGAAATATCGTAAACTTATTAACTGGGAACCACCATCTCAAATTAAGTCAAGTTCTTTAACAGTATTCCGCCCTTCTAAATATAATGCTAAAGTTTTCATTGATTCGTGTGAAATATGCGGAGCTCCGGCGGAGGCTATTCACCACATCCAACCTAAGAAATCAGGTGATAGAGGATTAAATAGAAGGTCTAACTTGGTGCCAGTCTGCTCAAGCTGTCATCTAAAAATTCATAAAAATAGTATCTCTATTTTAGGTTGAAAGAGAACCCCAGGACATAATAAATTATATTGGGTTTATCTTAATGAGTCTTTAGACAGTGGAACTGAGTAAAGTCTAGGG